CCTCCTCGAAAAACACCTTCCTTTTTTGAACCCATTTTTAAAGATATAGACTATAAAGTTGAAATCAGAAAATTTAATTTTAAAGTTCGAAGAGTTTTTAAAAAAATAACAAAGAAAGAAGCAAAAGCATTTTTCTTTTTAAAACAAATAATAAAAGAACTTTTAACAGGAAAGAAAATTACATTATTTATACCGAGAGAAATATATGAATCAAATGAAACTCAAACAGAAAAGGATTCTGTAATCAGCAATAAGATAATTCATGAATCACTTAGTCAAAATCGATCTACAGGTTGGACAAATTATTCACAGGCAGAAGAAGAAAGGAAACATAGAATTGATAGAAGAAACACAATCATAAATCAAATAGAAATAATGAAAAAAAATAAAAAGAATAATGTAGAATCACCCCCAAAACTTTGGAAAATATTAAAAAGAAAAAATATTGAATTATTAGTTAAATTTTTTATTGAAAAAATATACATAGATATCTTTCTATGCATCATTAATATACGCAGAATCGCTCTACAACTTTTTATGGAATCAACAAAAAAAATTCTTGAGAAATACATTGACAATAATGAAACAAATCAAGAAAGTATTAATAAAACAAAACAAAATAAAATTGACTTGATTTCGCCTACGACTATAAAAAAAGCTTTTGATAATCTTAGAAATAGTAAGCGGAAGTCGCATATTTTTTTTGATTTATCTTACTTGTCACAAAAATATGTATTTTTTAAATTATCACAAACCCAAGTTATTAACTTCAATAAGTTAAGATCTATTCTTCAGGATAATGGACCGTCTTTTTTTCTTAAGAATGAAATAAAGGATTTTTTTGGAAGACAAGGAATATTTGATTCCGAAGTAAGACATAAGAAACTTTCAAATTATGGAATGAATCCGTGGAAAAACTGGTTAAGAGGTCATTATCAATACGATTTATCTCAGATTACATGGTCTAGATTAGTTCCACAAAAATGGCGAAATGGAATAAATCAATGCCATACGTCTCAAAATAAGGATCTAAAGAAATGGTATTCCCATGAAAAAGACCAATTATTTGATTACAAAAAAAAACAAAATTCGAAAGTATATTTATTACCAAATAAAGAAGAGAATTTGAAAAAAAACTATAGATATGATCGTTTATCATATAAATATATTCATTCTGAAACTAAGAAGAAGTCCTATATTTATAGATCATCATTAGAAACAAATAAGAAGCAAGAAAATTCCACCAGAAATAAAGAAAAAATTTTTAACATACTCAAAAATATTCCTATCAAGAATTATCTAGGAAAAAGTGATATTATATATATGGAAAAAAATACAGATAGAAAATATTTGGGTTGGAATTTTAATACAAATATTCAGGTTGAACCAAATAAGGACCAAAAAAAGGATAAAATTCATAATAATGGTCTTTTTTATCTTCCGATTTATTCAAATTCCAAAATCAATTACAAAAAGGTCTTTTTTGATTGGATAGGAATGTCTTTTGATTGGATGGGAATGAATGAAAAATTCTTCATCTTAAATCGCCGCATATCGAATCCGAAAGTTTTTTTCTTTCCAGAGTTTGTGATACTTTATCATAAATATAAAGAGAAACCTTGGTTTATCCCAAGCAAGTTACTTCTTTTTAATTTGAATATAAGTCCAAATTTTAGTGAAAATCAAAATATCAACGGAAAGCAAGAGGAGGATGAGGATTTTTTAAATTTTAGCCCATTGAACTCAAAACAATATTTTGAATTAAAGAATCAAAACAATATTGAAGAATATTTTTTAGAATCGATCGAAAAACTAAAAATATTCCTTAAAGGAGATTTTCCTTTGCAATTAAGATGGACTGGACGTTTGAATCAATTGAATCAAAAAATGATGAATAATATCCAGATATATGGTCTCCTGGTTAGCCTCATAAATGTAAGAAAAATTACTATATCCTATATTCAAAGGAAAGAAATGAATCTGGATATAATGAGGAGGCGTTTAAATCTTACACAATTAACGAAAAAGGGAATATTAATTATGGAACCTGCCCGTCTATCTGTAAAAAATGACGGACAGTTTTTTATGTATCAAATCATAGGTATTTCATTGGTTCATAAAAGTAAGCACCAAAGTAATCAAAGATACCGAAACCCCAAAAATGTTGCTAAGAATAATTTTGATGAATCCATTCCAAGACATAAAATAAAAACTCTAAATAGAGACAAAAAGAATTATGATTTGCTTGTTCCTGAAAAAATTTTATCGTCTAGACGTCGTCGAGAATTGAGAATTCTAATTTCTTTCAATTTGAATTTAAAGAATCAGAATAATGTGCATAGAAATAAATTATTTTGCAAGGAGAACAAGATAAAAAACTGGAGTCAATTTTTAGATGAAAGTGAAAATTTTGACAGCAAAAAAAATGAATTAATTAAATTAAAGTTCTTTTTTTGGCCAAATTATCGATTAGAAGATTTAGCTTGTATGAATCGCTATT